TTTAGTATAGAAAAGTTAATAGAAGATTTTACTTCTTTATTATATTTTCAAAATATATACTTATATCAAGTTCATTAACTTAATATAATAATTTATCTCATATTTTTATAATTAATGGATTAATAATAAAATAAGAAAAATATAAAATTGTTAAAATTTGTCCTGTTAGGATATAAGGATCTTCGACAGGTCGTATTCCAATTCAGGTTAAAAGGATTACAATAATTATAAAGAATCAAAATAGTAATTGATTAATAGGGTAAAATTTTAGTCTTTGAAAATTACTTAGATTATAAAATGGAAGAATTATTAAAATTAAAATAGATATTAATAGAGCAATTACTCCCCCTAGTTTATTAGGGATTGATCGTAAAATTGCATAAGCAAATAAAAAGTATCATTCTGGTTGAATATGTACAGGTGTTACTAATGGATTTGCAGGGGTAAAATTATCAGGGTCTCCTAGATAATATGGATTTAATAGTGTTAATGTTGTTAAAGTTATTAATAAAATAATAAATCCTATAATATCTTTATAAGAAAAGTATGGATGAAAGGGGATTTTATCAATATTACTATTGATACCTAAGGGATTATTTGACCCTGTTTGATGTAAAAATAATAAATGTACTATAACTGCTGCTGCTACTACAAAGGGAAGAAGAAAGTGGATAGTAAAGAATCGAGTTAATGTTGCATTATCTACTGCAAATCCTCCTCAAACTCATTGTACTAGTATTGTTCCTACATATGGTACAGCTGATAAAAGATTTGTAATAACAGTCGCTCCTCAAAAAGATATTTGTCCTCAAGGTAAAACATATCCTATAAAAGCAGTTCCTATAACTAGTAATAAGATAATTACTCCTACTATTCATGTATGTATAAATTTATATGATCCATAATATATACCTCGACCAATATGTAGATAAATACAAATAAAAAAAAATGATGCTCCATTAGCATGTAGGGTTCGTAGTAGTCATCCATAATTGACATCTCGACAAATATGACTTACTCTATTAAATGCTAATTCAATGTCTGCTGTATAATGTATCGCTAAAAATAATCCAGTTATAATTTGAATTATTAAACAGATTCCTAAAAGAGAACCAAAATTTCATCATAGTGAAATATTTGAAGGAGTAGGTAAATCAATTAAAGCTCTATTAACAATTTTAAATAATGGGTGATTTACTCGTATAGGTTTATTCATTAGAATTTTTGTCGTAATGGTCCATAATTAATATCAGTAATTTTAACTACTGCAATTAAAGTTAAGAATAAATAATTAATTAATATAATTGTAATGATATTATTTGGTTGATTATAAATTATATTTAATGTTTTAATATTTTCATTTTTTAATATTAAAATATTATTAAATATTTCTATTAAATTAGAATTTTTAAATAGGGGATTAAATATTATATAATCTAAGAAGAAGAAAATAATAAATGAGATCGATATAATTATAAAAAATATAATAGTTAATTTATTTGAAAAATTAAATATTTCATTTGATGCTAGACTAGTTATATAAATAAATAGAACTAGCATTCCTCCTAGTATTACTAAAAATAGAATATATGAAAATCAATAGGAATATGTAAATAATCCTGAAATTAGTGAAATTAAGATAGTTTGTAAAAGTAGAATTAATCCTATTGATAAAGGATGATTTATAAATAAGAATATAATAGTTATAATAATATTAAGAATTAAAAATAAATAATAAATATCAGAGAATAGTTTAAATTAAAATATTAATTTTGGAGATTAATGATAAAAGGTTTTTTTTCTCTGAAGTTTTAAAAGAATATTTCTTATTTTTGATTTACAAGACCAATATTTTTATTAAATTATTAAAACTTATTGTTTATATATATAATATTTTAGGATTTATTTTTATATTTTTTATAGGTATATTTGTTTTTTCTTCTAAACGTAAACATTTATTATTAATATTATTAAGTTTAGAATTTATTATTTTGTCTTTATATATTTTAGTGTTTATTTATTTATCATTATATGATTATGAATATTATTTTAGTATATTATATTTAACTTTTTGTGTTTGTGAAAGAGTTTTGGGTTTATCTATTTTAGTTTCTTTGATTCGAACGCATGGGAATGATTTTTTTTTTTCATTAAATTTATTATGTTAAAGTTTTTATTTATATTAATTTTTATGATTCCTTTATGTTTTAAAAAATCTAGTTTTTGATTAAATCAATCTATATATTTATTAATAAGATTTATGTTTATAATAATAGGAAGATTTAATTTATTATGAATAAATATTAGTTATTTTTTTGGTTCAGATTTATTATCTTTCAGTTTAATTTTATTAAGTTTTTGAATTTGTTCTTTAATAATTATAGCAAGAGAATCTATTAATAAAAAAAATTTTTATTCTAATTTTTTTTTATTTATATTATTAATATTATTATTATTTCTTTTTTGTACTTTTAGTTCTATAAATTTATTTTTATTTTATTTTTTTTTTGAAAGAAGATTAATTCCGACATTAATTTTAATTATAGGATGGGGGTATCAACCAGAACGGCTGCAAGCAGGTATTTATTTATTATTTTATACTTTATTTGCTTCATTACCTATAATAATTGGAATTTTTTATTATTATAATAATTATTATACTTTAGATTTTTTTTTTTTAAATAATATTTATTCTTTTAATTTATATATATATATTAGAATAATTTTTGCTTTTTTAGTTAAAATACCAATATATATGGTTCATTTATGATTACCTAAGGCTCATGTTGAAGCTCCAGTATCTGGATCTATAATTTTAGCTGGGATTATATTAAAGTTAGGAGGATATGGTTTATTACGGGTAATAAGAATATTTATTTTAATTGGAATATCTTATTCTACATTATTTGTAAGAATTAGTTTATTTGGGGGATTTTTAGTTTCATTAATTTGTTTACGTCAAACAGATTTAAAATTATTAATTGCTTATTCTTCAGTAGCACATATAGGAATAGTATTAGGGGGAATTATAACTTTAAATTATTGAGGATTTTGTGGTTCTTTAATAATAATAATTGCTCATGGTTTATGTTCTTCTGGTTTATTTTGTTTAGCTAATATTTCTTACGAGCGAATAGGAAGACGAAGAATATTTATAAATAAGGGATTGATAAATTTAATGCCTAGAATAACTTTATGGTGATTTTTATTATGTTCTTCTAATATAGCAGCTCCTCCCTCAATAAATTTAATAGGGGAAATTAGATTATTAAATAGATTAATTTCTTGAACTTGAGTTACTATATTTAGATTAATATTGTTATCTTTTTTTAGTGCTGTTTATACTTTATATTTATATTCTTATAGTCAACATGGAAAAATTTATTCTGGTAAGTTTTCTTGTTCTTCGGGGTATGTGCGTGAATATTTATTATTATTTTTACATTGAGTTCCTTTAAATTTATTAATTGTTAAAAGAGGGTTTTTTATATTATGAATTTAATTTAAGTAATTTAATAAAAAATTTTGATTTGTGGTATCAAATATGTAAATTTAATTTACCTTAAATTATTCAGATAATTTCAATTTGTATAATTAGATATTTTATTTTATTAGTTATTAGAATTTTATCTTTTTTTTTTGGTTTAAATTTTTTAATATTTGATTATTCAATTTTTGTTGAATGAGAAGTTATTAGTTTAAATTCTAATTCAATTATTATAGGGTTATTGTTTGATTGAATATCTTTATTATTTATAAGATTTGTATTATTTATTTCTTCTATAGTAATTTTTTATAGTGAACAATATATAGAAGGAGATTTGAATATTAATCGATTTATTATACTTGTTTTAATATTTGTATTTTCTATAATATTGTTAATTATTAGACCAAATTTAATTAGAATTTTATTAGGTTGGGATGGATTGGGATTAGTTTCTTATTGTTTAGTAATTTATTATCAAAATATAAAATCTTATAATGCAGGGATGATTACAGCTTTAATAAATCGAATTGGTGATGTGACTTTGTTAATGGCTATTGCTTGAATATTAAATTATGGAAGTTGAAATTATATTTTTTATTTAGATTATATAAAGAATGATAGTTCAATAGAATTAATTGGAGTGTTGGTTATAGTAGCAGCAATGACTAAAAGAGCTCAAATTCCATTTTCTTCTTGATTGCCTGCTGCTATAGCAGCTCCTACTCCTGTTTCTGCATTAGTTCATTCTTCTACTTTAGTTACTGCTGGTGTATATTTATTAATTCGTTTTAATATTATTTTAAATGGTAATTTAGGTTTATTTTTACTTTTAATTTCTACTTTAACAATATTTATGGCAGGATTAGGGGCTAATTTTGAATTTGATTTAAAAAAAATTATTGCTTTATCAACTTTAAGTCAATTAGGATTAATAATAAGAATTTTATCTATAGGAAATTATAAATTAGCCTTTTTTCATCTATTAACTCATGCTTTATTTAAGGCTTTGTTATTTATGTGTGCTGGGGCTATTATTCATAATATAAAGGATACTCAAGATATTCGTTATATGGGTAATTTAATAGTTCATATACCTTTAACTTGTATTTGTATAAATATTTCTAATTTAGCATTATGTGGGATACCTTTTTTAGCAGGGTTTTATTCAAAGGATTTAATTTTAGAAATTATTTCAATAGATTTTGTTAATATTTTAATTTTTCTTTTGTTTTTTATTTCAACAGGGTTGACTGTATGTTATTCATTTCGTTTATGTTATTATTCAATTACAGGAGATTTTAATTTTTATTCTTTGCATTCTTTAAATGATGAAGGCTGAATTATATTAAAAGGAATATTACCTATATTAATATTAGTAATTTTTATAGGAAGTATATTAAGATGAATTCTTTTTCCAATTCCTTTAATAATTTGTTTACCTTTAGAAATGAAAATATTAGCTTTATTTGTTAGAGTTATTGGTGCTTGAATTGGATATGAATTATCAAAATTTTCTGTAGGATGATTAAGAAATTCTTTAAAATTTTATTCTTATAGTTATTTTTTTGGTTATATATGATTTATACCTAATATTTCTACTTTTACTATGAATTATATTCCTTTAATATTAAGTTATAATTTGTATAAAAATTTTGATCAAGGTTGAAATGAATATTTTGGAGGGCAAGGAATTTATATAAATATAAAAAAGAATTCTATATTTTTTCAATTTCTTCAAAATAATAATATAAAAATTTATTTAATTTTAATTATTTTATGATTAATTACTTTGTTTTTTTTTATAATGGTAATATAGTTGTATATTTACTTAAATAGCTTATGTTTAGAGCATAATATTGAAGATATTAGGGAAATTATTGTAATTTTTAAGTATTTATAAAAATAAAATATTTTATTTTTACAGTGAAAATGTAATGTTTTAATTTAAACTATATAAATAGAAATATAAACGGAATTTAACCGCTAAAGAAAAAAGTTAGCAGCTTTTTCTTGATCTTCATATTTCTTTAGTTAGAATTATAAATTCAATGATATCATTAACAGTGATATGCCTCTTTTTGGCTTTAACTAATTTATAAATAAGGGTATAGAGAATACCAAATTTTTAGGTCGAAACTAAATGTAAATATTTACTTCTTATTCTTATTATATAAGATAAGTTGATATTTCAACACTTTTTGAATGCAAATCAAATGTTATAGTTAACTATTATCCTAATTTGCTCAATTTAAGGCTCCTTGGTTTCATTCATGATAAAGTCCAATTAGGAGAATTAATAAAAAAAAAAATCTAATTGTTATTCAAGATAATAAATTGGAAAATTTTATAATTATAATTATAGGTATTAGAAGAGCAATTTCTACATCAAAAATTAAAAAAATTACTGCAATTAAAAAAAATTGAAGGCTGAATGGGAGCCGAGCTGAGTTTTTTGGATCGAATCCACATTCAAATGGTGAATTTTTTTCACGATCTATAAATGTTTTTTTTGATAAAATATTTGCTACTAATATAACAATAATAGATAGTAATAAAATAATTATTCTTATTGTTAGAATTATTAAAATTATTTATACTAAAAATAATTAGACCATTTGATTGGAAGTCAAATATACTTATTATACTATATAAATTAACTACCTCATCAATAAATAGAAATATATAAAAATAATCATACTACATCAACAAAATGTCAATATCATGCAGCTGCTTCAAATCCAAAATGATGAATAGAAGAGAAATGATTAAAAATATGACGTATTAAACAAACTAATAAGAATGTTGATCCAATAATTACATGAAGTCCATGGAAACCAGTTGCTATAAAAAATGTTGATCCATATACAGAGTCTGAAATAGTAAAAGGAGCTTCAATATATTCGAATGCTTGAAGAACTGTAAAGTATATTCCTAATAGTACTGTAAATAATAATCCTTGTAAGGCTTGATTATAATTATTTTCTATTAATCTATGATGTGCTCAAGTAACTGTAACTCCAGAAGTTAGTAAAATTAAAGTATTTAATAAAGGAATTTGGAGAGGATTAAAGGGTTTAATTCCAATAGGGGGTCATTCGTTACCAAGTTCAATTGTAGGGGATAGACTTCTATGAAAAAATGCTCAAAAAAATGATACAAAAAAGAATACTTCTGAAGTAATAAATAAGATTATTCCTCACCGTAAACCTATAGTTACAACATAAGTGTGTAGGCCTTGAAAAGTTCCTTCTCGAGTAATATCTCGTCATCATTGAATTATAGTCAATAATGTTACTAAAATTCCAATTATTAATAAATTAGGATTATATTGATGAAATCATTTAACTAAGCCTGAAACTATAATTATTGCTCCTAGAGCTCCTGTTAAAGGCCATGGGCTATAGTCTACTAAATGAAAAGGATGATTAGAGTGTGTTGACATTAGAATTGATTAAATAACTTCTCTTGAATAAAGTGTTCTTAAAATTGCAAATACATATGATTGAATAATTGATACTGCAAATTCTAAAGTTAAAAGAAGTAATTGAACTAAAATTAAAATTGAAATTATTGAAGAGTTTAATATAGAACCAGTATTTCCTAATAAAGTTAAAAGTAAATGACCAGCAATTATATTAGCAGCTAATCGAACTGCCAGGGTTCCTGGGCGAATAATATTTCTAATTGTTTCAATACAAACTATAAAAGGTATAAGAACAGGGGGAGTTCCTTGAGGAACAAGATGGGCAAATATATGTTGTGTATTATTAATTCAACCAAATAATATAAAACATAATCATAGAGGAAAGGCCAAAGTTAGTGTTATAGATAAGTGTCTTGAACTTGTATATACATAAGGAAATAAACCTATAAAATTATTAAATAAAATTAGAGAAAATAAAGAAATAAAAATAAAAGTTCTTCCTTTTTTATTAAAAGGTCCTAGTAAAGTTTTAAATTCTTTATGTAAAGTTAGAATAATATTAATTCAAATAATATTATAACGTGATGGAATGAATCAATATGATATAGGTAATAATATTAAGCCTATAAAAGTACTTATTCAATTTAAAGATAAATTTAAAATATTTGTTGAAGGATCAAAAGTAGAAAATAGATTTGTTATCATTTTCAATTTATAATTTTAATTGAGTAATTTTTATTATTTAAATGTTTATTATTTTTAATTAAAAATATATAATAATTAAAAAAATTAAATAATAAAAAAATTAAAATAAAAAATATATATAAAAATAATCAATTTATTGGGGCTATTTGTGGGATTAAAGAATATTAATTGTTTAATAATTTTAGTTTGACATTCTAATGTTATAATTTTAACTAATTCTTTTCATTAGAAGTAATCGTTAATTTACTATAAATTGGTTTAAGAGACCAGTACTTACTTTCAGTCATCTAATGAATTCTCTTGAATAGATGATATTCAATCAACGAAGACATTAGTAGGTACTCTTTCAATTGCGATAGGCATAAAACTATGATTAGCTCCACAAATTTCTGAGCATTGTCCAAAAAATAATCCAGGTCGGTTTATAAAAAAACTTGTTTGATTTAAACGACCTGGAGTTGCATCAATTTTTACTCCTAATGAAGGTACTGTTCATGAATGGATTACATCTGTTGCTGTTACTAATACTCGAATTTGTGTATTAAATGGAAGAATTACTCGATTATCAACATCTAATAAACGAAAATCAGAATTTTTTAATTCGTTAGTAGGAATTATATAAGAATCAAATTCAGTTTTTCCAAAATCAGAATATTCATAACTTCAATATCATTGATGACCAATTGATTTTAGTGTTACTAATGGATTATTAATTTCATCAAGAAGGTATAATAATCGTAAAGATGGTAGAGCAATAAAAATTAATGTAATTGCAGGTAGAATTGTTCAAACAACTTCAATTAATTGTCCTTCTAAAAGATAGCGATTAATATTTTTATTGTAAGTTAAAGTTAATATTACATATCCTACTAATATTGTAATTATTGTTAGAATTATTAACGTATGATCATGAAAAAACGTTAATTGTTCTATTAGAGGGGAGGCACTATCCTGGAGGTTTAAATTTGATCATGTTGCCATTTTCTAATAAAAGTTAAAAACTTTATATATGAAGCTTAAATTCATTGCACTAATCTGCCATATTAGAGATTAACTTTTAATTAGAAAGCATAGGTAATTCAGAGTATCTGTGTTCTGCTGGCGGATAGTTTTGAAATCATTCAATAGAAGTAGGTATTTGGTTAGAAAAAATTACTATTCGTTGAGAGACAAAAGCTTCTCAAATAATATAGACAAATAGAAGAACTCCAATAAATGAAATTGTAGAACCAATAGATGAAATAATATTTCAAGATACATAAGCATCAGGATAATCTGAATATCGTCGAGGTATTCCTCTTAATCCTAAGAAATGTTGTGGAAAAAAAGTTAAATTTACTCCAATAAATATAATAATAAATTGAATTTTTAATAAATTATTATTTATAATTAGTCCTGTAAATAAGGGAAATCATTGAATAAATCCTCCTATAATAGCAAATACGGCTCCTATAGATAAAACGTAATGGAAGTGAGCTACTACATAATATGTATCATGAAGAATAATATCAATAGATGAATTAGCTAATACAACTCCAGTTAAACCCCCAACTGTAAATAAAAATACGAACCCTAATGCTCAAAGTAATGATGGACTATAAGTTAATTGTGCTCCGTGTAATGTAGCAAGTCAAGAGAAAATTTTAATTCCTGTTGGAACTGCAATAATTATTGTAGCAGATGTAAAATAAGCCCGAGTATCTACATCTATTCCAACTGTAAATATATGATGTGCTCATACAACAAATCCTAGTAAACCAATTGCTAATATAGCGTAAATTATTCCTAATGATCCAAATGTTTCCTTTTTTCCTCTTTCTTGTCTGATAATATGGGAAATTATTCCAAATCCTGGTAAAATTAAAATATAAACTTCTGGATGTCCAAAAAATCAAAATAAATGTTGGTAAAGAATTGGGTCCCCCCCTCCTGCAGGATCAAAAAAGGAAGTATTTAAATTTCGATCTGTTAATAATATAGTAATAGCTCCTGCTAAAACTGGTAATGATAAAAGTAATAGTAAAGCTGTAATACCTACTGATCAAACAAATAGTGGTATTCGTTCAAATGTTATACCTACTGATCGTATATTGATAATAGTAGTAATAAAATTAACTGCTCCTAAAATAGAAGATACTCCTGCTAAATGAAGACTAAAAATAGCTAAATCTACTGAAGCACCTCTATGGGCAATTCCTGAAGATAAGGGAGGGTATACAGTTCAACCTGTACCTGCTCCTCTTTCTACTAGTCTTCTTATAAGAAGAAGTGTTAAAGAAGGAGGTAAAAGTCAAAAACTTATATTATTTATTCGAGGAAAGGCTATATCAGGCGCCCCTAATATTAAAGGAACTAATCAATTTCCAAATCCACCAATTATAATAGGTATTACTATAAAAAAAATTATAATAAAAGCATGGGCAGTAACAATAACATTATAAATTTGATCATCACCAATTAGTGATCCCGGATTCCCTAATTCTGCTCGAATTAATAGACTTAAAGAAGTTCCTACTATTCCTGATCATGCTCCAAAAATAAAATATAATGTTCCAATATCCTTATGGTTTGTTGAGAATAATCATTTTCGCGATTATAGGTAAAATGGCTGAGAATTAGGCAATAAACTGTAAATTTATTTAGGAAATTAAATATTTCTTTTACCAATAATAGCTTTATAGTTTAAATTAAAATATTAAATTGCAAATTTAAAGATAAATATTAACAATTTTAAAGCTTTTGTTTAATCACTTTTTAATTTTAAGCCCTAAGGCTTAAAGCTTTCTTTATTTATAACTTTGAAGGTTATTAGTTTTTTTAACTTAAATCCTTTTTTAAAAAAAATTAAATAGGATTGTACATAAAATTAATCTAGAAATTGAAATAAATGATAAAAATAATGTTATTATATTATTTTTTATTGAAAAGTTTATAATAGAATTAAAATTTAATTCATTGTGAATTAGGATTAGTCTTGAGTATGTAATTCGTAGATAAAAAAATAATGTGATTAATGTTATTATAATTATAAATAATACTAGATATATGTAATTAATTCTTAAATATTGAATAATTATTCATTTTGGTAGAAATCCTAAAAATGGAGGCAATCCTCCTAATGATAAAAGATTTAATAAAAGAATAAATTTTACTAAAATATTTTTGTTTATTAATAAGAATATTTGTTTTAGATAATAAATATTAAAAGAATTTAATATTAAAATTAATGTTATTGAAATTAGGCTGTAAATTAAAAAGTAAATGATTCAAATTATTTCATTATTTAAGAAAGCTCTAATTATTCATCCTAAATGATTAATAGATGAATAAGCTATGATTTTTCGTAAGCTTGTTTGATTTAAACCTCCAATTCTTCCTACTAGAGTAGAAATTATAATAATAAAAATAATATAATTAGACAATTTTAATGTATATGATAAAAGTATTATTGGTGCAATTTTTTGTCATGTTATTAATAATAAACAATTTATTCAGTTTATTCCTTCAATAATTTCAGGAAATCAAAAATGAAAGGGGGCAGCTCCCATTTTTAATAAAAGTGAAGAATTGATTGTTATTATTATAAAAAAATTTAATGAAATTGCATCTCTAATTAAATTATTTATTAATATAATTATTAAAATAGAGAATAGGAAAATGGTTGAGGCTAAAGCTTGGACTAGAAAATATTTAATTGAAGATTCTGTTGAATAGGGGTTATTTTTACTTTTTAATAATGGGATAAAGGATAATAAGTTAATTTCTAAACCTATTCATGTTCCTAATCATGTTGATGATGAAATGGAAATTATTGTTCCTATGAATAATGTAGAAAAAAAAATTAGTTTGTATAGATTTGTTATTAAAAAGAAAAGGATTAAAACCTTTATGTTTGGGGTATGAACCCAATAGCTTTATTAGCTTATCTTTTTGTGTGTATTTACATTTTAGTATATGATGTATAAAAGTTTTTGATACTTTAGGAAATAGTTTAATTCTATTAGATGTAATTTAATGAAGGTAAAAATTTTACATGATTTATTCTATCAAAATAACCCTTTTTTTCAGGCACTTCATTTAATCTTTAATTAAATGATTTTGTGAATTGGGTTAAAAATAATAAAAACTAATTAATATTCATTTATTTGTATAAATGAATATAGTGAAAAATTGTATCTACTATGTTTTTACTAAAAATAGTTGGCTTAATTGTTTTTATTATTAATCTATTGACACGAAAAAGTCAAATTTTGCACAAAAAATCGCGATTTTTGCACTTTTTTGGCGCTGCTGGGAGAGGAGGGGTCAAATTTTTAGTCTTTTTTTGAAAAGGGTTATTTTATCTTTTTTTCAATAAAAATTTAATATATATATACTTATATTAATTTATTAATATATAAATAAATTATATGAATATATTTATATATTGCATCTTATAAGATTTCTTGGTATATATATATATATATATTATTATTTATATAGATATATATTAATTTTATAATTGATAGAAAGGAAAGATTTCATAGAATAGGAGTTGATATATTAATATATAGAAAAATATTAATATAACTTGGTTTACTTAAATTCCTTATAGGGAGTATATAATATTTTATTACTGTCGGTAAAATATAATTAAAACTATGAAAAATAAGAGTTATATAGATAATTATCGATTTAAATACTTTATATCATCTAATTATATATAATTAAATTTATTAATATATCATATTAATTAATAATTGTTAATATATATATAATAAATTTTTATATATTAATAAATATAATTATTTATTAATATATAGTTTTAAATAAATATAATTATTTATTAATATATAAATATTAAATTTTATTAATTTTATATTAATATATAAATTTATATATATATAAATATTTAATTAAAAAAAAAAAAAAAAAAAATTTATATAAATAAATGAATATTAATTAGTTTTTATTATTTTTAAGATGTATGTGTTGAGTTTATAATTATTTATAATTTAAAGTCTTATTTAATTAAATATTAATAATTTTTTTTATTTATATATAATGATTAGTCCTTTATGTAATTTTACTTTTTTTAATTGATTTATTTAAAATAAAGTATTTTTTTTTTTTATAGTTGTTAGTTATAATTATTTAAATAGAGAATAAGAGAAGTAGGGGCAGAAACTAGATTTTTATTTCTTTAGGGTAGTTTTTTAGTTATTGAATTATTTACCCAAGTAATTATTAATTTAATTAGAATTAGGATACCCAAGGTAGGAAGCTACAATAATTAGTTAATTAAATTGATAATATAAATTAATTTTATTTTTAAGTTGTTAGTTTTAATTATTTAAATAAAGTTTAATTTTAGTTTAAAGATTTGTTTAATTTTTTTTTTACATGTAAGTTTTTGTGTGATTTTTAATTAAATTTTAATAATTTTATTAGTAATTTTATTCGCAGTATTTAATTTTAATAATTTAAGAAATTAAGAATTATAAATAAATTTTAATATTAACAAATTTTGTGCCAGCAGTTGCGGTTATACAAAAGATATAAATAAATTATATTAATAAGTAATTATATGATATTAAAGTAAAATATAAAATTATATTTATTAAGTGAAATTTTATATATAATTTTAATTTTTAATTAATTTTTTAATATTATGAAATTTATTTTTAAACTAGGATTAGATACCCTATTATTTTAAATGTAAAATTTTATTATTAAGTAGTATTAGTTATGTTCTTGAAATTTAAAGAATTTGGCGGTATTTTAGTCTATTTAGAGGAACCTGTTCTGTAATTGATAGTCCACGATTAATTATACTTAGTTTAATAAATTTGTATATCGTCGTTTTAAATAAATTTTATAAGAATTTAAATTTTTGATATTTTTTATAAAAAAATAAATCAGATCAAGGTGCAGTATATAGTTAAGTAGAAATGGGTTACAATAAATTTATTTATTAATGAATTATTATATGAAATTATAATATGAAGGTGGATTTAAAAGTAATAAAATTTAATTTAATTTTATGATTTTAGCTCTAAAATATGTACATATCGCCCGTCGCTCTTATTACAAGATAAGATAAGTCGTAACAAAGTAGATGTACTGGAAAGTGTATCTAGAACGTTCAAATTAGAGCTTGAATTAGTTAAGCATTTTATTTACATTAAAAGGATGTCGTGCAAATCGATTTAATTTGAAAGAATAAATTTATTATTTTTTTTGTTATATTTTATTTAATAAAAATAATTTTAATTAATAAAAGTTTTAGTATTGTTTATAGAAAAAATTTTTTTTTATTATAGTTAAATTGTATTGTAAAAGATTATTGAAATATTTATTTATTTATATAAAAGAAAAATTAATTTTTTGTACCTTGTGTATCAGGGTTTATTAAATAAATATTATTTATTTTAATTTTCTCGAGTTTAAGGGAGTTAATAGTTTATTTTTTTTATTGTAGCAAAAATATTTATAATAAATTATTAGTAATGAAATGTTATTCGTTCTTAAATATATCTAGTTTATTTAGAAATGAATTTAATTCATAAATATTAATTTTAATTTATTAATTATTTAATAAATTAATAAATATATTTAAATAATTAAAGGGATTAGCTTTTAATTAAAAATTTATAAATTATTTTTAAGATTTAATAAAATGTAAGTTTAGAAATAGCTATCAATAATAATTTGTTATAATTAATTTTTTATAGTATAATAATATTTTAAATAATTTTAAATTTTTTATAAATATATAGGTTTTAATTATAAATATTTAGAAATAATGATAAAATTAGTATATTTAAATTATATTGGATAATATAATTATAAGAGATTATTTAAAGGAATTCGGCAAATATTTTGCTCGCCTGTTTAACAAAAACATGTCCTTTTGATATTAATTTAAGGTCTAGCCTGCCCAATGAATAAATTTTTAATGGCCGCAGTAATTTGACTGTGCAAAGGTAGCATAATCATTAGTTTTTTAATTAAAAGCTTGTATGAAAGGTTGGACGAGGTAAAATCTGTCTCTATTTAATTTACAATAGAATTTTATTTTTAAGTTAAAAAGCTTAAATAATTATAAAAGACGAGAAGACCCTATAGATCTTTATATTTATTTTATTAAAATTAATTAAGATTATTTTAAATTTTATTAATTATAAATATTTTATTGGGGTAATAGAAAGATTAAAAAAATTCTTTTTAATTTATACATTAATTTATGAATATATGATCCAATTTTATTGATTATAAGATTAAGTTACCTTAGGGATAACAGCGTAATTTTTTTAGAGAGTTCATATCGATAAAAAAGTTTGCGACCTCGATGTTGGATTAAAGATTAGTTTAGGTGTAGTCGTTTAAATTTTTGGTCTGTTCGACCATTAAATCTTTACATGATCTGAGTTCAGACCGGTGTAAGCCAGGTCGGTTTCTATCTTTATAAATTTATAATATTTTAGTACGAAAGGACCAAATATTGAATATATTAATATTTTATTATTTGAATATTAATAAAATTGCTTTGGCAGATTAGTGCAATGAATTTAGAATTCATTAATGTAATTTTTATTACAAGTAATATTGTTTTATATAGATTTATTATTTTCTTTAATTTGTATATTATTATTAATTATTTGTGTTTTAGTAGGGGTAGCATTTTTAACATTATTAGAGCGAAAAGTTTTGGGCTATATTCAGATTCGTAAGGGTCCTAATAAAGTAGGTTTTATAGGTATTCCTCAACCTTTTTGTGATGCGATTAAGTTATTTTCTAAAGAACAAACTTATCCTTTATTGGCTAATTATTTAATGTATTATTATTCTCCAATTATTAGATTATTTTTGTCTTTACTTTCTTGAGTAGTAATTCCTTATTTCTTAGTTTTATTTTCTTTTAATTTAGGATTAATATTTTTTTTATGTTGTACTAGTTTAGGTGTTTATACTGTTATACTTGCTGGTTGGTCATCTAATTCTAGATATGCATTATTAGGAGGATTACGAGCTGTTGCTCAAACAATTTCTTATGAAGTAAGATTAGCTTTAATTCTAATATCTTTTATAATTTTAATTGAAAGTTTTGGATTAATAGAATTTTATAGTTATCAAAAATTTATTTGAATAATTTTTTTATCTTTACCTTTGGCTTTTGTTTGATTTGTTTCTAGTTTAGCCGAAACAAATCGAACTCCTTTTGATTTTGCAGAAGGAGAGTCAGAGTTAGTTTCTGGGTTTAATGTTGAATATAGAAGAGGGGGGTTTGCATTAATTTTTTTATCTGAATATTCAAGAATTTTGTTTATAAGTATGTTATTTTGTGTGATATTTTTAGGAAGAGATATTATAAGTATTTTTTTTTTTTTAAAAATAGTATTTTTATCTTTTGTTTTTATTTGAGTTCGGGGCACTTTACCTCGTTATCGTTATGATAAATTAATATATTTGGCATGAAAGAGTTTTTTACCTTTGGCATTGAATTATTTATTTTTATATATGGGATTAAAAATATTATTTTTTTCTTTATTAGTTTAGTGAATTATT